CAACAAATAAATAATTGTAGGAGTGAAATCTTAATATAATTCGAAAAAGCGAGAGCAGTAAGTCCAAAGAAATAAACTAAGAAAAAATACGTATTGTTTTGTTATAGGATTAAACAAAGGGATTCGCAAATAAAAGCGCTAAGGCTACAACTAGTCCATAAATTGTTAAAGCTTCCATAAAAGCCAGACTAAGCAATAAAGTACCTCGTATTTTTCCCTCCGCCTCGGGCTGTCTCGCGATCCCTTCTACAGCTTGGCCGGCAGCAGTACCTTGACCAACCCCAGGTCCAATAGAAGCAAGACCGACAGCCAACCCGGCAGCAATAACGGAAGCGGCAGAAATCAGTGGATTCATGATAAATTCCTCATAACAAAATAAGTAAATAGTTAATGATACAATAAACCAAGAAATTATGACTTAATTATTCCATCGCTAAGATCTATACAGTCGAAGGAACTAAGAACTCTGAATTGAAGTAATAATATTATTGAATCATCAGAACTACTTCGATATTTCTTTTTTTTTTTAGTTTAAATTCACATAATTTTTGTGAATCCATATGACTTTTGTTCTTCCATTTCTTTCTTTTTTCCAAACCATTCTCTTTGAATTTTTCGTTTTTTTCCTTGATTTAATCTCTTTATTCATTCAATATTCACTTTATCTAAATTCACAGTATTAGATATTTAAAAGATATATCTAATTAATATCTAATATCACATATACATGTGTTTCTTCCATAACGTAAATCAACTATTCATATCTTACATTCAATCGGATTCTAGAATTATTCTTCGAAACATTCACAAGAGTTGTCTTATAGCAATTAGATTACATACATCTAATTCGGCTTCTCCTCCCCTAACCAATCTATATATATTTTTTTTTTAATTTAACTTTTGTTTTTTGTAAATCTTTATTTTTTTTTTTCTTTTATTATTCGACCACATGGGTACAATCAATCTACATGTACAAATTCGTTAGATCGAATCATTGCATCGAAATATCAGTATTTGATTGATCTAAGTTAATGTAATTTATTATTTATTAAAATTCTCTTTTGGTCAATCGTTGAATTGGATGAAATCAACTTGAATGGGCATCATTCTATATAACAATAACATCTTTTTTTATAGCACGTTGTAGTAATACTATAAGTAATCCCATAAAAATTATTATTCCGATTATGATTACTAATAGCTAATAATATTGAATATTCGAATTAAATCAACAAAACAATAGAAAGGGAATATTCATTGGAGGGGGTATAAATGGACCGAACTTGAATTTTAGGAAAAAGATCTTTTAGATCTCTTTCCTTTTTTTTACTTCCCTGTTTGTTGCAACTCCCTAATATCTCTAAGATATTAAGCTTTTTTTACTATTACTCTCTAGAGAGTATATATATCTTATTTATATATTTATTATATATAAATTATAAATAGATTATATATAATATGTTATGTTCCCTAAGCGGATTATCGTGATACGCGCATATATTGCGTAAGTCTTAAGCTAAAAAAGCCTATTTGGAAAACAAGTCAATGATGACCCTCCATAGATTCGCCTATATAAGCCGCAGCTAAAGTTGCAAAAATAAGAGCTTGAATACCGCTTGTAAATAATCCAAGTAACATGACAGGTATAGGAACCACTAAAGGTACTAAAGAAACAAGAACAACAACTACTAATTCATCAGCTAATATATTTCCGAAAAGTCGAAAACTAAGTGATAGGGGTTTTGTGAAATCTTCTAAGATATTAATGGGTAAAAGGATTGGAGTTGGTTGAATGTATTTACCGAAATAACCTAATCCTTTTTTGGTAAGACCCGCATAGAAATATGCTAATGACGTGAGTAAAGCTAAAGCAACGGTAGTATTTATATCATTTGTAGGTGCGGCTAATTCCCCATGAGGTAACTGTATGATTTTCCAAGGTAAAAGAGCACCTGACCAATTCGAAACAAAAATAAATAGAAACAAAGTTCCAATAAAGGAAACCCATGGGCCATATTCTTCTCCAATCTGAGTTTTGCTCACGTCTCGAATGAATTCAAGGACATATTCGAAGAAATTCTGAATGTCAGTAGGAATCGTTTGTGGATTACGAACAGCTATAATGGCTGAACCTAATAAGATAGCAATTACAACCCAAGAAGTAATAAGTACTTGGGCATGGACTTGAAAACCTCCTATTTGCCAATAGAAATGTTGGCCGACTTCCACACCAGATATATCGTATAGCCCTTTTAGTAGTGTGTTGATAGAACATAATAGAACATTCATATTGCCCTCTGAAGGAAATAGAACTTTAAAAAGAATTATTTTGATTCAACCATCTATTTTTCGACTTGCCTACTTGAATTATATATTTTGTATATTAACTAATCACATAATACCCCTATTACTTGTATCTCTTTTGTGCGATTAAGGAATGGTAACCGATTTCATAAATATATGGAGTTCCCCAAATAATTTATTTATCTTATATCTTATT